ACTTCTCATCTAATAGATTCTCCTTTACCTTTCCTTCACTCCTTAACTACAATCTCAAGGAAAGCTTTCATTCCATCTACCAGCAAGGAATGATAATTAATGCCATGATTACTAGTCCCCTCTTAACACCCTTCCCTCTACCTATATGGATAGCAATCCACAAGGAATGCAAGACCGTACTCATCTAATCAATTGAAACGAGGAACCAGAATAGAAAGCTTAGATGGGTTCTTATTCTCACCTACCTTTCTATTAAGGAAGGGAAACTAAAGTAATATTAGCCAGGGGGTGGGAATAATATTTTAAAATCTGTTGCAGGACGAGGTAGAGTTGATCTGGTTGATCGAGTCTCCCCCGCAGTAACAAAGAAGGTTAAAAAGCCATCACCTCACGCTCCAGGTCGCCAATTTCAGACCGGTTCCAGAAGCAAACGTAGCATAGGTCGTAGGGGCAACCATAACCACTGGCATCACCCATCACTTCTCGTGCCCGCCCATCGATCGACCAGCATCATTTAGTAGCATCAGTTTCCCCATTAGCGAAGGTATAGGAAGTAGGAAAGGCATAGCCCCAGGCAGGGAAAAGGTGGAAGCTAGAGAGGTCCCAGGTAGAGATGGAGATGGAATAGCGGATCCTATTCCAGGGAGGGTGGGAATAAGAAGTTTGCCAGTTCCTAAAGATACAGAGCCAGATGCAATTGATCCTCTCGCGAATGAACCTACCCACCATTAGAGGGGGCGATCGATATAAGTAGAAGTAGTACCAATTGCAAGAGTAGCAGTTGATTCAGCGATTGAAGCAACAAAGAAAGCTAGTTGCCCCAGCTCATACCCCATAGTTTAACCGCTAATAAAGCATTTCAGTCCCTCCCCGCGTTCAGTCTTCCAGTTCGGCCTTACTTTGAACCCATTGATCTAGATCCAGATACGAATAGAAATAAATAACCATCTCGATCTGCAACTATAGAAGGATCTTCAATTGGCTGTACTCCTACCGCACGCTGTGGGTAGTGCCTTTCCAACTGGGTCTTTATATGCATATGAATCTGGAACCGAACAAAGGGATGCCGGTGGGCTTGGTACCGCTGGAAAAATGGAATCTAGTCCCGTAGCTGCCTTCACCTCTGACTTAACCCTGTGACTATGCCTCTTTAACATGCAGATCCATCGATTACTACGCTTTCCTTTCCCACCCATGCTAGCAAATGCATAGCCAATTCCAGAGAAGGGTTTGCAGCTCTTGTAGCTACTAAAAGTGAGCTTTACTCTAATTGATAGATTGAAACGAACTCATACTTTAAGTGTATAACCAAATGGCAGTTCTTCCTCTTCGTTCCGAGATTGGCTTGACCTATTTGGTTTAGAGAAAAGTGAGAAGGGAGAGTTGGAAAGTAAAAGTAAGGGCATAACTCATGAATTCTTGGCTAGAATTCAACCGGAAGGGCGCACAAAAACATATTATTTTTATTGAACAATAAGATTCTGTACTGAGCGAGACTCCATCATGATCGTATTCTGAACTGAGACGGCCACAATGATTAGCTATTGCTGCTGATTCCCAATCCATTTTCGTCAGGATATTCACACCTGAGCCGCGCCACCATCTATAATGGTATCTCTCAGCATAACACCGTCAATCTCCACACTTTTGCTGAACGATCAACTTGAGTCAGGCACGTCGCGGAGAGCGCTGTAAGGCCTTGGCTGTTTGACTCGGCTTTGTATACAATTCCATTTCATTAATAAGCAGGGGAATACAAAAGACTAAAAGACTAAAAAATTTCAAAACACTGGTATTTTCAATTGGATTTTAATCAAACAAGGGCTCTTGATCTCGATCTTGGCGTTGGTCGAGTTACTCCCAAGAAGCCAGCTTTTGCTTGCCCCATCTGATTCCGAAACAAAGGTATCCACTTTTGCCGTACCTCATGTCGGAGCCAGCTCAGCGAATGAAGCGGAGGAAGCCGAAGGCGGGTAAGATGGAGAGCGGGCTGAAGCCGTAGCCAAGTGAGCACTTAAGCTAAGAGTCGAAAGCTATGATAAGAAAAGATTCGACTGACGAGCCACCTAGAAGGGGATCAGCATCCTTGTTGGTGTCTGATCTGGCAGGAATACTAACAGCGGGAGCAGAGAGGCCTTTGCACAGTGAATGGTGAATAGCGCCATCCAAACCCAATGGGGAGGAAGATACACACACTATATATTACTTCTCATCTTGCTTCTAAACTTCTATGTACTTCTAATTTATATGTCACTGTCATAAAGAAGGTGCGGCTAGCTTATGATGGCTCGACCGACCAACCAGAAGCGCCGCTGACAGATTGTCAAGCCTGCTCGAAAGAATAGGGCTATCCCTACCCTAAGAGGGGGACGTCAAGAAGGCATGGAAATAGAAGGGAGAGGGTTGTCAAGTAACAAACTCCTATGCGAGTGCTCGACTGGACTGTCTTCTTTGCTAGCCAAGCCTTTGCCTCTATTATTGGTTTCAACGTGTAACACTAACTCCTTCCCTCCGGTCAGTAGTACAGTCAGCCTTTTCCCTTTCGCAAGTCTTTTTTAGAAGCCTTAGGGCTTAGCCGTACGACGGGGGTGGTAACGAATGGATCATACTCCAGCCGAGGTTTATCCAATCGTTGGTAGATTGATATGATATCTTCAAGTGGCTCCCACTCTCGGAATTGAATCTTTGATAGTGACCTGTGCTCAAAGAGGTGTCACCATAGGATGACATTGTTCCAGCTGAAATGAAAAACTAAGCAGGGGCCTTGCGCATGGGGAATCGCCTTAATGCAGCGCTTCCAAGGAGCTAGATCGATATTGAGGTGCAGTTCCAGAACGAGATAATCAGTGGCAGGTGGCCCGCCCTACAAGTGGTAGGAGTGAACCTAACCTAAAGGCAGTCTTGTATTCAAATTGGTGGTGAAGGGATTCACAGGTTCCCTTGGCCTGGCTGGTCTCCATAAAATCATAAAAGTCTTATCCAGCTTTCCGGCTCATACATCTAGCCTGCGGCTCATAGTCCTTCCCCGCTCCCATCTTCATTCATTCACTCCTCGTCGCCCAGGTCCAGGTTCGGATCCCTTCACATAGATTCATTCTGGGGTTACGCGATTAGCCGTTCACTTGGTTAGTCAGGTCAGTCGTGGACAGCTTTTCTAAGAAAAAAGAAAGGGCCAGGACTTAAGGACATGAAACAATATATCACCGTTCTTATGTTTCGAGCAAGTCAATAAGGGATAAGGGGTGTCACCCCGCAGGGGACAAGGAGACGGGGGTCCTACTATGATAGGCGTGTTGGCCTTGGAAGAGAGATTGACCCACATGAAGCCATTTGATTGGCGCAACCGTCTCTTTCAGATCCTTGTATCGGATTTGGTTGGTTACTATTTAATGGTTCCGTTTCCTAATCAGTAAGGCGAAAGGGCGCCTAAATCAGTTCGTCAGCATAAAACCTTCACCTCCGGTGTATCATGTTATGGAAAAGCGTGGTCATGGCTCGCTGATAAGTTGCCCTGCGCTCTTAAGTACGAATGGCCTATAAAGGCAGGGAGTCGAGAAAAGTTCTTGTAGGTCTACCCCCAAACTCTTAGCAGACGGATATATTGAGCTCGACCCAACTTAACTCAGTCGTATGGATCCGATTCCGTTGATGCCCACCCATACCCTTCCTCCCGCACTCTTTGTACCCTAGACGTCAAGCACGAAAGTACGAATGTGAACAGCTCGCTATCAGACTATTCGATCAGTCTCATCAAGTATTGAGTTCAGACGGAATCCTACCCTGCATCATCGAAATGTGCTTTACGGGCCTGAACCACTTAACTTGCTATATTGACTGAAGGCCTAGTCATCTAGTTTGCTTTAAGAAAAAGAGCGCATGCAACCCTCTTTTTTGTCACGAGCTGGACTCGAACCAGCACCTCCGGGAAGTTACCCATCGAACTACCTTTATTCAATCGTGACTTTGGTTACGCAGTTCGGATGGAGTGGAGTAGGGGGTCCTACATCTGCGGACCGATACGGTCAATATGCGGGAACGTACGGAGGATCTCGACAGCCGGACCTAAAAAACTTTATGTTTAACTGTTTTTGCATAAAAAGGCCTAATCCCCTAAAGTAAAAATTCAATAAAATCTACGGCTGCTTCAAACCAACAAGGATTTTCGGAAACAGAAATATCGTTCATCATATCGAATAAAAAGGAAGGATTCCGAAACAAATTGTCATCGTTCACAACAACCTGCTCCAGAATTTTATACGTCGACCAACCATCGGGAACTATGAGTTGCTTTTGGTTAAATATCATATCGTTTTTTTTTACTATCGTAGAATGCAGCGAAGCTAAAGTTTCCCCATTACTTACACTATCCATTGAATTTGAGGGAGAAGGGTGGGTGGATGAAACTGAGGACAGTTCAGAACCCGAACCCGAAATGGAGATTTGCAAGAAATGGGAAGAAGAATAAGAGCTTTCGTCAATAGGGTTAAAATTAGATCCATATTCAAATATTTAGAATTTCCTCTTCATGTCAGACTTTATAAGCTTTCTTTTTGTTCCGCTTCTTGCTCTAAAAATGAAGAAAGACTTGCTTGTTGGAAATCGCCGGGAAAACGCACTCTCAGCCTTAGATGAGAGGAAAGACCAGCTCATTCAAGAAAATGTGAAGGAGAGAAAAGGAGATCTCGGAGATGGACAAAGGGTTTCCGAAGTTCGTCAAGGAGTGGAACAAGACTTTCAAATTTCCACCAAAGGGGAAGAATTTGAATTAATCAAGCAACTGTCAAAAGAGGTGAAGGCTAAAAACGAGCCTTCACCGGTGACAAATTGCGCGTTCAATTCAATAAAAGAGCATGAAGCTCTTACTCAAGATGGAAAAGGTGGGGGGAAACCCACCGATTGTTCAAGTAAAGAAAAACAACATAAGGCCCTTGAATAACAACGGCTTGAGCGGAAGGCCGGAATATTCAACGGGGATAAGGGACCCCCCTTGGCAGAAAGAAGAGAAAGTTCTTGATACATGTGAGATTGCTCTGGTCGACTCTGGATAGATCGATTCTTTGTAAAACTATACGGAATCGAATGTAGCCTTGGGAAAGGCGAGGCCCTTAGCGATAGGGGGAAAGAAGAGTGGGTATGCGGGCTTCTTTCGCTTTACTATTTAGCTTAATTAGGAGAGATATTTTGGGTGCTGAACCGAATCGCCGATATTATTAAATAAAATAAAGATAGCGATGATGGCTAAATTTGGTAAATAGGTAAATAAACAATAAAGAGAAGAGGGTGGGTGGGATCGCGATCGACTAACAGGGAAGTCACCCGATAGGGCAGATATTGGTTCAACTCCAATTCGCGAGATGGCGGGGAGCTTTAATCATATTGGGAGAAAAAGACAACCGCACTGTCAGCGAAAAGCAAAAAGCAATATGCTTAACACATGTTTCTCAAATAAGAAGGATTGGCTCCCTTTCAGGGGGCGGGACAGAAGGTTGACCGAGGGACCAGGCTGAATCTAATCCTTTGCATGCAAGAAATGCCCTCAAACCTCTCTTTTGAATCTACGGCCAAGTCAGAAACGAAGAAAACCATTATTGAATCAGTACGAGATTATGTAAGAGTATCCTTCTGTTCTCGCTTCGGAGTAATCTGATCTATTGGGTTTGGGGGGTATTCTGTGGTTAAATCCAGTAGTTTTCCATAGAAGTAAGCTCACTTAAGCTAAGCATGGAAGCAACCTTCGTGCGGAATACGAATCCAAGTCTCAGTCCTTACTTTATCCTCCGCTTTCTATGGAAGAAGAGGAAATCAAATGCTTATTTTTTCATAGGTAACTGTATGAGTGAGAAAACAAAGTGATGAGAGTTTGAGCTATGGTATTGTATTAGTCCTGGCTGGAGCAACTAAGCCTTAAACTGAGAATTGAATGAGTTTTATTATGGGTAGCGAACTTGTATAGTGTCAACCGTGTATTCTCCCATCTATAAAGTCGACTATTCCCATGTCCCAGGGCGTACTTACCTATGTTTTTGTTTTCACTGCTCTCCCTCCGCTCTTACATCGAGTACCACCGCTATGGGCAGTCTATTTGATTTGGACCTGGAGATAGATTGGATCCTGCCTCTTCTCTGCCAGTCATCCTGTGTCTTGGGCCAGCCAAAAGAGGGAGGGGTTCCCCAATGACTAGAAAGCACGGGCCTCCTTCTGAATTGAAGTTCACTTTGATTAGTCGTAGTTTCTAATTAATATGAAGGAATTAGTTGTCAAGCTGCATGAACAAGTTCGAATACCATCCCATCTAAGTACATAACGGAGTAGCGAAATCGAATCTATCTTACCTATATAATTATCTAAAACCATAATCGAACCTAGTACTGCCGAATAGGGTTGTTTAGCGAGGGTGGTACTTAGTTCAACAAAAAGATAAAGTCGCAATCCATTGCCATTGAAATGCATTGTCATTGAATAAGCGAAGCAACCTGCTAGTCAGATGGGTTCGGGGCCTGGGCCTTGCTAGCTATTATGGAGTGAAATAACTATTCTATGTTATTACTTTGTATAGAGATCAAGTAAGAAAGCTACGAGCTCTTACTTACCTTACCATTTGGATATCCTTAGACTTCATTGGTTAAGGTGCAGCTCTTGTTTTTTGCTTTTATCAGGCTGAAGTCGGACCCGTTTACCCACGCTGAGCGGATTAGGGACAACCCGTTATAGACGGTCTTAACAGTATAGTCACGCACCAAGTTCTAGATAAAGGGAGAAGATCCCGGATTAAAGCATTCCATGGGCTCAAAGGAAATGAATGAAGAACAGGACCAAAGTAAACAATCCAATCCTCAGCATAGGCTCTCGATGACATAAACTCTCTTCTCTATAAGGACAAGAAAAGATTTCATATTTGAGTTGGGTTGACCTGACCTTCTATTCCAGAGAGAGTGATTAGACTACGAAGTGGGAATAGAAAGAGATTGGAATCCCGTCTGGTGAAGTCCGAGTATGTGAAGTCTCGGTATGAGGGATCCGGGTTTCGGGGAGGAAATGGGAGGAATGAGTACAAATAGTGAGTGCCACGTAGTCAAGAGCGATAAGACGTATTTCTATTTCAGACGGGACGAGAACCTATTTGCATTAAGCAAAAGGCAGGGGAAACCGCAGGATTAGTAGGTTTTTTCTTGCTTAGCTTAGCAGAGGATCAATGTGAAAGAAGAGCTAACCGGAAAACACAGGCAAGTGATTTCGAACCAAAAAAAAAGAAGAATTGCAAGAAGGGGATTTGCTCAAAGCAAGGGGAAGAGGGGCATTCGAAGTAGCCGAATCTTAAGCTCAAGCCGAAGCAGGTCCTAGAGAAGAAGCAAATCCCGATCCCTCAGCATCCAAATCATTCGTATCAACTCTTTCCTAATAATCCGCAAAATCAGAAGCAGAGTAGCCATTTTTCTATGGTATGGGGAAGGAAGCGGAAACCACCATTCGAATAAAGGGTGTTAACGTTGAGTGACCTATCAAAAGTTCAGGTAGTTGACTAAGAGACTGCACGAAAACTGTTTTTCCTAAAAAGAGAAAGGCTCCTGGTTTGAAACTGAAATCTTTTAGCAGCTTGTCTTGTGGGGGCCTACCTAACTCTATGGCGAAGCATGGGCGGCGGATGGCAATAGATAAGTAAGGGTTGGCTTAGAACCGGGGCGGTGGGCAGGGTAGGAGGCAATAATGGTAAAGAAAAGACTGGCTAGCATGAGGCAGGTGCTCCACTGATTGATTCGACCTACCTTATCCGACATGTGGAGTTTGGTAGCTTTCTCTAATCTTCCCTTGAAAAGTTATCTTCCTTTAGGGAGTTTCATTCTTTCGTAGGAGACCTATCCAGAAGGAAGTTTTCGCAACTCACGGGTGAGCGAAGCTGCGAGGGTTATCCGGAGCAGTGTCAGCGTCAAAAGCGGCCTCGGAGCGCAGTGTTAAGGTTGTAGTTGTTGAACGCGCAACCAGAGAGGAGAGCTATAGGAGCAAGACTGTGTTTGGACTGGACGCGTGCCGAACGTGTCTATTTACGCTAAAAAAATCCATATAGGTGGAAAGCTGGAAGCTTAAATAGTTCCCTGCTGAACCTTAGAGTGCTATGATGGGGTATTTCAGTCCGTCCCTACTAAAGCTAAAGCGGCTTAGGCGTCGCAGGGCATCAAGGTTGAAATCCTTCGAAGAGAGTCCAGTTAACCACTCCTATCATTGGCTTCCCGCATCCTCAAGGGGCCGCTCGGACGAAGAACCGGCAAATCGAGTATGGAATTAGAGCTCGGCTCGGGTGGGGCATCAACCACAGCACAGGTTGCGGACCTATCGAGATGCTTCCTTGCAGAACCCAACGAGGGCTGTAACTCAATAGAGTGAGTGGGAAACCTTGTAAACGCGAGCAGGAGAATAGAGATCGGTCTGTCTTGTCTTAGACTAGCCCTACTCCATCCATCTTGGCTATCTTGAGCTTATGAATAAGCTTGGGGCTACTTTTCATTTTCTGCTTACTACTAAGGCTTCCAGCACTCATTCCTACGCTTAATCGGGTCTCATAGCCCTTCACTTCATAGCCTGATTAATTCGCTTTAAAAGCGCACTTCTATGGTCCTTCGTCGAGCATTTGCTAGTTTCTTTCTCAGGATGTGCCTTTATCTTCACCGGTGGATTGGCATACTTATTGTGAACTTTTGTATGCGATTCCTGCTGTTCGTTACCAGTGAGTGTAGCATTGATTAGTTATATAGTTTTGAGTTTTGGTTGAGCATCTTTTCGCTATGCTATGCTAGCTTCTTTGATTCAGAGCTAGTTTCAAACTATAGGGATTACACTGGTTCGTACCCTTTAGATATAAACCAATTTGACCTGGAATGCTTACCACTTTACCTAAAATGGTATTTTGGTCATTTATTGCTGGATGTTCGTAAAAAATGGCATTTTGTATTGTATTTTTATAATTTTTCATTGGGATTGCCTTTTTGTCTAACATCCCTTGTTTTGAGCCTAAATCTGCTATTTTCACTGATTCTCCTTAATGAGCTGATGAGACTCTCATTCCTGTCTTGCTTGAATCAACTAGATCATTTCATATATAGTATTGTGCATTTGTTCTTCGAGAGTGTGGTGTTCGGGAATCAGATCAGAAGGAATCTACCCCCGGGTACTAGCGGTTCAATTCCCTAGTGATCTTTCTAATCAGGTGTGTATTGCGTGTCAAGTGCGAGATTGGCATCGAGAAGCCGTGGGCCCAGTAGTGCCCGCATACGACAGCTCTGCGGAGCTTTGCGGGTCGGTAACCTGTTCGACGTAAGATCCATTCTAGCGCGCAAGGCGCTGTAAGCAATGTCGCTTCGCTTTGTTCAGGGGAAGAACCATAGATTCATATCTGCGAATTCACCGTCTAGCGCGCTTGCTTTGGGCACCACCCCGGGCACAGCAGAATGAGAAGGCTCAGCGCACTAGCCTAGCGCACTCAAGCAGCTCAGTTTGCTTTCTTTTATTCCCGCTAAAGCGCTCTAGTTGGGTTGGGTGACGCGCACACCGCTTGTTGATTGCATTCGATTTCATTATGGATAGTGAAACTACTAAAGAACGGCAAAGGCATGATTTGCTTTTCCACGGTCGGAGGCAAATTCTCATTCTTTTTCAAGGTCAGTTGGTAGGTCAGGTCAAGTTGTTGAGGCCTTCTTCCTCCATGTGAAAGGAAGGAAGGTTTTTCAATTCCCCAATCTATAGGATGAAGCAGAGGACCTCTTTCCTTTTTGGGAAGGTTGAAGAGTGATCACGAAAAGAACAAGCTGAAGAAAAGCCCATTTCCATCCCTATTGAAAAGGGTGAAAAGGTTTGTTTCGAATAGGTTTTTGCATCAAGCTATGTTTTCCCACCTTTCCTCCTATGGATTGTTTGAGCGTAAATAGGTATGATGCTTGCTCCGAGCGGTTCCAAACACTCTGAGACGCTCCTTTCTAGCTCACTGGTTGCACGTTCACAACAACCTTCATATTGCACTCCTACAACGAAGCTGCTTTGCGCACCGGCTCAGCTCCGGACAACCTCGCTGCTTGTTGCGCACGGGATGGCCCAGCAGATCTGCTAACGGCCAAACTAAACTCGAGTGACAAGTTGAAAGCTTCGCTTGAGTTGGTGTTCACAAAGAGGATCCAGCCTGAAGAACTAGGGCTCTTGAGCCCCTTCCTCACTCAAGTTTCGCATCTTGTCCCGCAGCTGTAGAATAGGCTAACCGTGGTCCTACCGAAGAAGTGGTTGACGACCCATCTTTCTCAGGTCGTTTTGAAGAGCGATCAAAATCCCATTCTGAGGAGAAATCCTGTTCCCGAAGTTGCGCTTGAGGTAGGGCACGCATCTATTCTAACTAGGATCAAAGTAGCGATGCGAGACACGTAACAACTAGATCCAATCCAACATCAGGGGCCCAACCATCCCGGTTAAGGAATGACAGGTCTACGTTCTGGTCCACCCGCACGTGACGGAATTGTGCATAGTCCGTATGTCATCCCGCTTCCAAACCCCGATCTTACTCTGTCTGGGGAGCTTCCCTTAACTTAACTACTCGGCGCAAGGATGAAACTCCGGGGCATTGATTCGTAACGCGAATCGCCGGCGATAGATGAATAGGCATTGATCAGGCCATCACTCTGGTCGACGATTACAATTCCGTGCAACGAGGGCTTAAGTCTTTGAATGTCCGGTATAGGAAGCACCTCTTTGGTCTTTGGTTATCTAGAGCAGTGGTCTTAAGCATATAAGTAAAAAAAAGTCTAGCGCATGTCATTTAGGGCTCGTAACTTAGAAAGTAGACTAAACAAATGGGAGAAGGCGTTGGTGACGAAGCCATCTCGTCCGTTAATTAACGATGAATAAGCCGTCACTCTCTAGAAGGGCGAGGCAATCCTTCCATCTCCAATCATGTGGGGGATGTCAAGACCAAAGTCCCGACCCAAACGGGGTATAGATATACATAGAGGAAGCTAGCAGCGCGTCAGAAAGAAACTTATCTGAATAGCTACCCGCCGAAAGGAATACAGACAAGCATTGAACCTCCAAGTGGTTCGACTGACGGGGGAGAAAGAGACATTCATCTGTATTGTCAGAACAGATCAACGGAGGCATACCGTGCCACCGGGGGTGACGGGAGCGCGCCGTATTGTATGGAGGAAGGCAAGATAGCAACCCATGCCATCCAGTCGAGCCCCAACCACTGACCTCAACCCGCACTCAAGAATGCTCGTATATAGGAACCGCCCATGTGAGTCTTTGGCTATACAGACAGTAGTTATAAGCAACTATAAGTAAGCCGATTTCGCACATCACATAACCGAAAGAGGTCAGAGTTCGTGTCACTCTGGAAGTAGGACAAAACAAATTGAGGAGATGAAATCCGTTTGAAAGAACTTCCTTATGTTAACAAAGTGAGAGCCGAGTGCTTCACTTGATGGAAGCACGGGCTTGTCTCCTCAACCGTCTTATCCTCCTGGGTGAATGAGAAGACCGACTTCGATACACCGGGAAGTGGGACGCCCAAAGCATTTTATTAGCCGATAACGTACATTTAACCACTATATCCGGAGACTTGGTCGACTTCTCAACCGTGCTATTGGGGGATGGATGCCAAGCTGGTCCATTACATCTCAACAGTGGTACCCTACGCAGGAGAGTACCTATCATTTACGAAAACCCAAAAGGCGACCAGAGGAAATGTAAAAAGGTCACCTAACCCTACACAACGATACATGAGTAAACTCAGACGAGCATTGACGGTTGAATAAGAGCGTAAGAAGTAGAAACGATCGATGAACGACACACAACTACCCTTACCATGAGCCTTATGGACTAATGCCCTGACAGGGACCACGGATATTTCACCGTGGACCGGGTCGAATAGGGTCGGAGCCAAAAGATTGTACGGTCTATTGGTCGTACCGATGGAATGGATTTATCACATCGGGCCCTTTTAGCTGTCCCGAAAAAGAGCTCAACAAATAAATGTACGTCTCTCGCCGTACAACGCGGCGGGGGCCAGACAGGAGTTCGACGAAGGGTAGAAAGCCCGGTGTGGCTCGTACGAAGGGTAAATCGGCTAGTTGTTCCAAATCTCACTGTCCATTTCAAGATTGAATTGGTGGCTCAGCTGCACCCAGCGTCGTCCGCGAATCCCTACTTTCTTCATCTATGGAAGGCGATTCACTGCTTTCTTTAGCGCCCAACTCGTAGCGCGCCCCAATGATGGCGTCTCTGATCTCATCTGTTCCAACTCCAGCTATCAAGGAGACGAAAAGCTATGTAAAGTCAAAGAAGAAAGGGTCTTTGCTGCTACTAAAAACCTAACTAAACTCAAAAAAAAAACTAAATGCGGGTTCTCGCCTACCGTCTGAGATCAGAGGATCCAAGTTATAGAGTTTGTGATGCTCCATGCGCCCCTCAATCAAATTCAACGTCGGAAACATCACAACATCTTGGTGATGTTCCTACCAAAGGCTCTTTTCCCTCCCTAATAAACGCTGGAAAGGAAGTTGTTCTGTATCATAGTAAATAAAGATCTCTCACTAAAGACGAGAAGTATTGAGTTAAAGATTTCGGTTGGACGTGAGGAGGTGCGAAAAGCATCTGCTCTACACCCCCGGCTACGATAGCGGCGCTCGTTGCTCAAAGCCCGCTTGCAGCCTCCCTCCGTGAACGGCAACATTTACATCCCCAAAATAAAAATGACATCGTACGTATGACTATGGTAATGTTTTCCAACGGTTTAGACTTACGCTACAACGGCGGGGTCGCTACGAATAGGGCAAATCGCCGTAGACGAATGAAGGTAGCGTTCGCCGCGCCTATAGGCTTCCTTTCCCCTCTGAAGTCAGCCCTCCATCCTCGCTGATCTCAAAAAGGTCTGTACATATTCAACGTCGTGTCTGCAGCAGGATGACTCTATTTATGCTGATTTCATTCTTCGATCCTCATGTTATTTTATTCTGCCTGATTCTTCCTTGTTTAGGGGAGGCGGGCTCCTTCGCTACTTCTTTATTTGCTTTCAGGTATCCAGCTAGCGGATTCCGATCCGACGGAATCGCAGGTTTCGACTTTGATTGAGCAGGGAGTAATGCTATGAAAAGGTCTAGGTGAAGTCTAGTAACCTCCCTCTCAAAAAGATAAGTAAAAACAGTCAGCCGTTGGAGGCGTTATCTACGCTTGTGCCCTTGCTTTGTTCCTATCTATTGCCTAGCTTACTCCTTGCTAGTAGCTGGCTCTCAACCTTTAACCCATCACCGCCGGCCTATTTATCTACTTCCGTCCACCGCCCCTCTTTGGAATCCCACTCATCTGTTATACTATAGGAAGTTTCCAGGTAAGGTCATTTTTAGCTCTTAGAATACGCTGCTTAAAGAGCATGATGCAATAACGCTGATGCTTCAAAGGCCAACCATAGATGTTGCCGGGTTGGGAAGGAAAGAAGTCAACTCATTTCCAAATTCCAAGTATGAGGAATGGCCGAAAGCGCCCTTTGCCCTGCTGGCTCTCTAGTAGAGCAAGACCACAGCTAGGAAGATGGCACATCTACACTTCGTACCGAGGGAAGACCCCCTATAGGCCTGTTCGTGCCTTGGAACGAAGACAAAATCTTCTTGCGAGTATAGGGCTAAACCCTTTTGTGATGACCATACGTATGTGACTCTCCAACGAGGCCTACTCTATTTACGTAATAACTCTGTTTTCACCCTCTGTTCAACTTAGAACTGGCACGGGCGTTGGTTAGATGTGTGGGACAGGAAGCTTGTAGCATCCGTTTCTCTCGATCTCCAGTTCCCAAGGCTTAACCGGTGCCCTTTTTAGGATTAGGATGAAAGTAAGCTCGATGAGCAGACCCATTAGTTAAGGGGTCTAGGGAGAGCCGCCGCCCGTCTTTTTCTCAGCCCATACAGCGACCTTTCTCCCCTTTCCTCCCATGACAAGATCTTAGCATTGCCGAAGTCCTATTCAGAGGGCTCGTCACCACCCCAAAAGAAAGTTCCCCTTCGTTGGGCACTAACTGAATTGCACGGATGGATCGCTCTGTCCCAGGCTTGAGCCCTTTTATCCCTGGACACTATTTCTTTCTCTAGGTCAGAAACTTTCGGAGCTATTCTGCAGTTTCATCCGTTTTTCAAAAGAAGGACATAGCAGGGGCTGAGGTTGTAGTTTTTTTAACAAGAGACAAGAGAAGAGTACCTCGGCCTTAGCCCTCTTCTCGTGAGAGGAGCAGAGTTCACCTAAGGGCAGCCCATGGCGGTCGACTAGAGGTAGAGAAGACTGCTGACCCGGGAGAAGCCTCTCTCGGTAAATAGGGCTCTTCTTTCTTCTTTTTTTAGAAATGGCAGGCTTACCATTCATTCCTTCCCGGATCAAGTGGTAAAGCATAATAGCTATGCCTCTTATCTCCGGCCAACTATGCAAGGGAAGGTTGGGCATGAATCAGTCGTTGGGATGGAATACAAACCAGGTTCAGTCATCGTTTCCGGTCGATCTCCCCCCAATTAGCTAGAAGTCCCGTCGGGCCGTGAGACAAAAAGCTATGTGAACGTACGCACCAGCCTTTTTTTGAATCCGTCCATCCTCCTTGCCCTCGAGTACAGGCTAACCAAAAGCTACAAGCGCACAGTTCGGCAAGCAAAGCAAATGGGAATCAATCAATCAAGACGCTGCATATAAAGAAGTGATCTACGACCTTCCCTCATTTCATGAGAACTGTTGCTCTTAGAAGTCAAAGAAAGCCCTAGAGCACGGAACTAGAAATCCTAGAAGTAACTTGAACTTTTTCTTACCGGACGAGCTAACCTAACGAGCTTCCCTTCTACTACCGGAAAGAGGAGTTTACCACCGCCTACGCCTACATATTCAACTCACTCTATCCTCTTTGATCCTATTCCAAGGCGAGGGAACGGGACTTGTATCTTTCTATACAAAGCGGGACTTGACTCTGAAGCTAACTAAAAAGAGCTTCAAAAAGAGTTCCGACTACGGGCCGTTGCCCTGACCTTAAAGCTCCCTGTAACTACGGTTTTCGTTCCTTCTCTGATCCTAAAGCCCGAAAGAGAACAGTTTTCTTTTTCTCTGATTCCGGACTTGCCTACTTGACTTGTGAAATCCGCTTTGCCTAAACTAGATAAGGAAAAGGAAAGAAGAGATTCTCTAAGCTTTAGCCTTACAACAAGCTAACACAACTGAACTACCGAAAACTGCTTGATTTATATGAGCCGACTACCGAAACAGAAGGAGGTTACTGCGGTGACCAAGCTATGACTGCTACACGTGCACGCAACAAGAAAAGATTTTATAGATTAGTGAGCCTAGCTGCCCTTCCCGTAACTACCGAAAGTACCTGTCTAGCGTACGGAAAAGAAGGAATTCTCTTTGATAAACCGCTTGACTAAACGAAGAAAACTACAGTGCGCTAACGCGCACCCTATCTAAGTCAACCTTTCGAGCCCCTTTACTTTACTAGTAAGGGTGCTTGGTTTAAGAAAGGAAATGAGGCCGTTGATCACTTTCTTCATTGGAAAATCCTACAAGGATGCAATTTGGTTGGTGCGATGTCGTACCTATAACGGACCGAACCCCCACCAATAACTATGTAACCTCTTGCTTGGGCGACCATGGCAATTCGATCGTAAGGTGATTCTCTTTATTGAACAAGAAAGAAAATAACACGCATACCTTTTGGAAGGGTGGTGCGAAGGCGGTGTTGCTGCCTCTTAAGGAAGGTGTCATTAGTGTGACAAGGCAAACAAATGGAATGCAAGCTGAGAGTTTTCTGACTAGGGGAAAGTTTGAAACGGAAGCTCGGGAAACAGGGCTAGGGTACGGTACTAAAGACGCTAGCCCCTATTTAGAAAGGGCACTCCTATACCTTCCAAGGTTAGCAAATTGCTTGAACAGTTCGCTGAACTTATCCCAGAAGAGTGACCAGCGGGATTACCGCCCATGAGGGACATTCAACATCAGATCGATCTAATCCCAGGATCTTCTCTTCCGAATCAAGCTGCTTATCGGATGAGTCCATCGGAGCATGAAGAGTTAAGTAGGCAGGTTAGCGAGCGGATTAAAAAGGGACTTGTCAGGGAGAGGGTTCCAAACCTTGTGCCTGCTCTCTTGACCCCAAAGAAGGATGGCACCTGGAGAATGTGCGTTGATAGTCGGGCCATCAACAAAATGACCATCAAATATCGATTCCCAATCCCCTTGACTCGGAATGAAGGGAAAGACTGATCACGGTTGCTTGTGGCAATCATGTCAACTTGGGATTGGGAGCGTGGACCGGTTGGCCAGTGCTGCCAATCGGCCTGGGCAAGGGGCGTCCATCGTGAGCAGCGTTGGATAGAAAACCATCTCTGGATGCAGACCAGGATCTCAAGCAACCTTACTAATAAAGGGGTCGCCGCTGCCAAAATCTTATTAGGTAGGTCTCCAGTCGGTGAAAGCAACTTGCAAACTCTGTGCACGACAAGTAGGAAATCTATAGAGTGTCCAGTGATACTAGTTTTCTTAGATAGCTAAGTAGTGAGCGAGTAAACGCGAAACTGAGGGATCAGTGCCCCAAGGCCCGAGAACGGTAACCTTGCGAGGTTGGGAGTCATATCAGTGAATGTTCTTGTCTTCGCTTGCTCCACTGATCTGTCGATTCAATCTCCGTCTCGTTATTAGGTGCCCAGACTTTATGATTGATGAATATTGCAATGAGTATGATAGTTAAGGAAAACACCTGTATTTTGGCCTATGCGACTACTTTGACCACCGACGGGCCCACTAGGCTTGTTGATCCACGTAATCCGGTCTTTCCGACTCCTACCCCGACTCCTTTTGACGACCATTGGGACAGCTCACCTTCATAAGAGGAACCAAGTGGCTCTTCCACGGATAACAATTCTTTATTGAGGGCTCCAGTGATAGGTAACCCCCCGTCACTTGAAAGCTCACTTTCCTCTCTAAATCTAAAAGAAAAAAGGGGGGAGGATTCCTGTTTCGAAGAGAGACATCTTGAAACGAATATATAGACGAATAGAACAAGTTGTTATCCACAGGACAATACTTCGACTGATGGACCATACCCGGGGCTGAAGCACTCACTTGTTGAGCAACCTACTCCTAATTCAACTCTTTGCTCTTCTATTGCTCAGACTGACTCCGGACCCGACAACAGGTTCCCTGTCCACTAGAAGCTGGATCTCGCCTCACTCCCCTATAAAAGCTCCCTATTTCAGGGCCTTCATTCAGATCATTCAAAGTGGGAAGGAAGGCCACTCGCTCTGTAAGGGCGGAGAGGCTCGCAACTTGATTAGAGAAGGGCCGCTCGCACGTTAGAGTTAGAGGTTCGTAAGTGAAGTAAGTTCAGTATCATTGTTCAAGCGATGGTGACTTTGAGATCAGAGGCTTGGGGCGGCTGTAGAGATAGAGTCTTTACGGGCACAGGTACTCGGAAGGTTCCATTAGTAAAGCCAGTTAAGTGAAGTACAGTTCCAGCTTGGGATGGCGGCTTGAATAAAACCAAACACTAAACTCCTATCCTATTCAACAACCGATTCTCCGCTTCAACTGTAGGGGTTTCGGAGAATAAGTTGCTATTTTCTTAATTTGCGAGAGCCTTAGCCTCTTTTCCGAGATTTTAGCTATAATGACTTAAGGGATTTTCCCTGACCACCCGATCTTCCGACTTTTTCCAAAATTATCCGCTGCTCTTCTCCTTCTTGCTGCCTTCCAAATAATGTTTCTAACTTTTCTTAACCCATTCATGTTCTCTTTTTTCTTCCCCTCATTTTCTCCCTTTTCTTCCCGAGGGTTTAGTAATGGATACTTGCCTAACCCCCACCTTTTTCCGGCATTTTCGGGGCATAGCCTTATTGGACAATATTATCCCGCGTTCTTCTCTATTAACTTCAAAGTGAGCACCATGATTCCAAGTACTATTGCTACCGGCAAGGCCGCTGTATGACTCATCCTAGAACTGGACTCCGCCGTAGTCTTCTTCTGAACTTGTAAAGGATCAAACCCCAATAGATTTTTTGTCTCCTCAACCCATGTTGCTCTAGGTTTCTGCGCCCAACTGTAAAGGTGACTGAAATCTACTCCACCATAGAAGAAATTCTTGAATAAATTTGCCCTGGCCCTATCAAAGAAGGGACATTTGGGTATTCCCATCGCCTTAAAGGGGCAATGGTCTGTCATAACTAGATCTGACATTACCCTTGAATTATTCAATATGCCATCACTTGGCATTAGATGGCCACACTGTAATCCTACTGGCTCTAGAGACCAAAACACCACAAGATATAAACAGATTACTCCACTAAATACAGCTAAAAATCTTATATCCCTATAGAGCTTTGAGTGTAAAGCTTTTAATTGGCCTCGAGGTTTCCTGTAGCACATCCATAAGCCCTTTTGTCTTTTTTCCCGGTGATCCTCTAGTTGCTCTCTTCCAATCCACTGTCCTAAACTGTTCTTCCGCTTTCCTCGATCGTAAATAGGTTAGAGCCCCAAAGGGTCTTATCTAGGACAGCTGCTACTCTTTCTATTGGCCACCCTCCATGCCTCATAGCATTAGGAGTTCTTGCTTGAGCAGTTTTCAATTGCTCTCGTGAGGACTGGTGACACACTGGGTTCTTTCCGGATACTCGAGAGAATAGTGAATATAAGTTGCTCATAATGAAAATAACCACCGGATAGAATACGCAACAATCTTCTCTTCTCTACCGCTCTTTTCCGGATAGATCTACTTCTCTTTCCGGATATATTTACTTTAGTGTTTGGTTTGCGATTTGTTAATCGCGATGCCCTGTTGTTATTTTTCTTCTACTCTACGCTGACTCAAGTTAGCAAAGTAACGGCACAGCCAGAAGTCAAGCGTAGGGCTTCCCCAAGATAGAAGCCCGAGCGAAGACTTCCTTTTTGCCGATCGTAAGATCGGTTTGCCTCATTCCCTTTCCTGTAGTGCTTTCCTTTTGTTTGTAAGAGTAGGAAGAAGAAGGGGATCTAATTTCCCTGAAGGCTGGAGGGAGTGCTTCGCCTTACGGGAATCAGATGATGAGAGGACCAAGGCTAGATGATCGTGTCATTCTCTATACGCCTGAAAAACCGTCGTATTCTATCTCTTTCTTTTTGCCTTCGTCCAGTGAATTCACCTAGGTTTGCAAAACTTATGTTGCAGGTGAGTCACCACTTCAACAGGAGACCGAACAAGGCTTCTTTCGGCTGCTGAGGATCGCTTTGTGCCTGACTCCACTCACTACCTTTTAGCGTGAACGGATAAAGAAAGGCCATCAAAGAGCTCGGTACCAAACAGGCACAGCTAAGGAATCGTGCACTCAAAGGAACATGTCATCGAAGAATTTCCAACATTCATTCTCGAGCGGGGAGCGAGTTCAAGACCAAAGAAAGCCAGAGCATCTCTTCCTTTTCGCCTTGCCTCGAGGGCTTACGGGTCTGTGGGCACAGTTGAACAAGGCTCGTATTCAGATACTACACCTGAAGAAGAGGAAGTTGAGTACCGACTGGCCAGACCAAATAATAAAAAAAAGTAATCAATAAGAAGAGAAAGAACCATAGCCAGAAGAACAAAGGAACTGTACATTCAGTGTTGTGTAACAAACAAAAGACAGAGATATAGTCCTATCCAAGCTTGTCAGGATCAAAGACGTTGGGATTAGATTAGCAGACTATGGATGGGTCAAGACGTCGAGTAAAGTCTCCGTCATCTCCAAAAGCGGGGTGGTTAGGTTCGAGTCTTCATCGATCGGGTGGTCGGACGCAATCTTATAGTTACTATTGAGGGGTGAGAAAAGAAAAGTCTCCGTCATCTGGCTCCTTCCACGCAAGACGACTAGGATCAAATGGTTGACAATAATGCTAGGAAAGAATAAGATCGAGACTATGTCTTGGCTTCTATCGGGTCAGCGTCGAGGGAGAGTACACCAACTAGTTGGCTACGTAAAAAGAGAGTGGGCTAAAGGGGCATTTTCTGACCTAGAATCACGAAGATGTCGACTTTGCGCTATGCCATACGATCTCAGGGTTGCTTCGATTCCTTGACGCTATGTGGGAGAACTCAACCAAGCAATCGGTGGTTCGGATTACATTTTTGAGAGAAAGCAAGGAGAGTGGGAGAGCTAACCTACCCTTCCGTTCGCTGAATCTTACCTTCGTCCAAGAGTTCGGGCTTCTACGCGCTTTCTGACATCGAGTTTCAGCTATGCCAAGAGATCACTACTTTGATACGGTCGGTTCCCTTGGTCATTCTTCAGGAGAAGTCCCGAAACTGAACTAGTCAATTGAAAGGATCATTGCTAATCCATTGGCTTCACCGAGATCGGATAGCGCATAAGAGGGCATTTTCTGAATGAGAAGATTCTCTTTCTACACTCTAGACATATCCTGCCTCTTCCTTCCTTGCCCGCCTCAGAATATTCCTGACTTTGAGACTGGTGGGACGAAGTCGCATTGATTGAATCGGCTCTGGCCTTCGCTGAAAAAGTGAGGCTTTACTTTTAGAGTAGACCTCAGTTACCCGCTTATTGGGACCTGCAAGAAGCTGAGTTTCTTTGCTTTCTTTCGTCACAGGAAAAAGAAAGAGTCAAAGCAGCAGACCAGTAGTCACATTATCCACCTTTAGATACATTTTTGAAGAAGGTTCCGTTTAACACATCTTGGCCGAGCAGGAAATAAGTGCTTTGTCGGTTGAAGGTGCTCTCTTCTCTACTCCTAGACATAGGATAGAGGCTCACTCTGCATCTATAGTATCCTCTGCATCTTATGCATCTTCTGTCTCGTCTCTTGGTTTCAGGAAGCCAGGGAGCAAGAGTTCTCCCCCGAAAGTAGCTCTCTAGGAGGGAAGTGGGCTTCATTCAATGGAATGCTTTGTTGGTTCAGCTCAAGGGGTCCGGTTTCTCGGTTTAGTGTGGAGGGAGGCGCTCTTTGTTGACCTTTCAGGGGACATGTTGTAATGTGAAGCTGGCAATACGTGCTTGAGTCGATGATCAATCCGCCGTTCAATCCTTCTATAGATGGTGATCAGACTTGTTAAGATCTCTTCTATGCTGAGAATCATCTGTCAATCCCCGCTTGACCGGTCATTGCTGGAAAATAGGGCTTGGGGCGACGCTTCAATGCTTCTCCTCCTCGTATATCTTTCAATGCCTCACACGAGGTCCCCTTCCTTTCAAAATCTTCCTTTCCACGCGACAGACTCAAAGCCTTTTCACAGTCAATGGTCACACAGGCTTTCCTCTCGATCGGAGTCGACCTCAGTCCCCTGCTTCCGAATAGAGTAGTTCGCCGTCATCAAGCGAACCGGGACTGAGCTCTCATTGTCCTTCCTTCGAAGCGAATACCATTTCCTCTCAAACCCATCAACTCGTCGGCTACTTTGACAAATCTGGTTTAGAGTTCAAAAGCATTCCGCCTTCAACTTCTGCTTAGTTTGACTTGGCCAGCTTACCACTTGCCTGCTTCCTTGACTACTGCTTTCTCTTACGCTGCTTAGAAAGAACCTTCCACAGCGTTGGTTGAACTATCGGACTACTTAAAGCTGGACCGCTGCTTACCTCTCTTCAGACGAGCTAGCTCTCGTTCTCTCTTCCTTGTTGAGCCGTCAACAGCTTTCGTCACAATTTTCAGACCGAAATGAGGGGTTTTGTTACATAGTGGTTGGAACAAGATGTCCAAGCGGACCAGTAGGCAGGCCTATTTATTTGACCCCTCTTACCTTTTTGAAGAAGGTTCTCTTAGCCGAGCGGGAAGAGCAGGAGGAAAGTCAGGCACAAACTCCCCTCAGCAGTAAGTGAAGGCAGTCGGTAGCCCATAGATGATCGAAGCCCAAAAACAAAGGATTCTTAGACTGCATCCGATGATGCTTTCGAGCAAGATGAATCTGCCTTGACTTGACCAATGAGTGAACGAGACGAACGGTAGGGTCAGAAAGGGCAGTCCGACGAGTCAGTCAGTGGAAAGGCGAACTTTAGCCGATAGGTGCTTTTCTGTTATGAGTGAATCTCTCTCTATGGCCTTATTGGATTTAATCTCGTATGGCCGATTTGATTGCCTTTAAGGCGTATTAAATGGCTTTCATGGCAACGATCGAAAAAGAAAAAGGGCTTGATTTGAGGATCTCTTTATAAGGTGCAAAATAAATAGTAGCATTTGGGGATGCAACAACAATAGTAGAAGCTGGAGATGCAAGAATAGCTTCCGCAGGAGCAGCTTTCGAGCCCCTTTATTTATTATTATTTTTATTAGTCAGATAGTTGCTTCTTCCTATGTCCAGTACCGGTCCCTGTATCAGGCAAAGAGGTAGGCGCAATTTGTCAATCAGTTTAGTCAATCAGGATTGTCAATCAGTTGCTTGGTCTGCCCGGTCAAACGGTCCTATTCAGTCAATCCGGTAATTGAAGTATGAAAGTACTCTTCGCGAGTGCGCTCATCCAGCAAGAAACTTTATGTATAAAATAGCGCGTGAAGCAATCAAAGGGCTGCCCTACTTCTCTAGCCTACCGCGCCCTTTTTCGATCGTTTAGTGAGCCTATATGAGACCTATCTGACCCATTCAACTAACGATTGAACTAAATAAAAATGGACATTCAGAAGGTTTTCCTCATGGAGAGCTAGCGACAGAAGACCTATTGCTAGAGTTGAGACCGATAAGCGTTAGCAGACGGGACGGGCATAGCATATTGAATTCACAGACGGGAATCGTAGACATAAAGTAAAGTCTTTGTTGACGGATTCCAGTTGAGAGATTCGAGATAAGCGGTCAGACCGATGGGCAAGAACGGATTGATTCAAGATTCCATCAGACTTCAAAAGCGTTTCCTTTTTTGCCCCTCTTATTTTTGAATCGAGGGCTTTAGCCTCCCCGTCCCCTGAGGGGCTGTTGTGTGATTTTTGCCGATCCCTCTTTTTTTCTGGGTGCTATCAACAACCGATTATCCTATTCAATTTATAGCGGATAATAAGTTGCTATTTTCTTATGCGCGGAATCCGCAAAAACAACCTATTATCCGACTTTGACTACCTTCCTGCCTTCCAAAAGCAAGGAGAACTTACCTCACTTGTCCTAAAACTAGTGCAATGGGGTATGACTTGAGGAACGGTCGTGCTTCTCCTCATCGGGAAGCACTCCCTTGCCTTAGGGAATTAGATCAAAGAGTTACCCATACCTTTCACAAAAAGAAGGTCAAGGTTACCTTTTTTCGTAGAGTGACCTCAGAACGCGTACCGCCTAGATGTAGCTGTAGTTAGTCTAGCCCGAGGGCCCCTATCAATGTTTCATTGAGAAATCCCCTTATCAATGTGAGATTTGACAATGAAGGAATTGCCTGGGGTATGGTAGCAATCCAAGCAATCCAATCCCTTGACCTCAATAGTAGCCGGAAAGCAGTAAACGAATAAAGGCCACTCTTTACAGGGGAATATAGAAGCTATATACTCCTACATTAGCCGGGCAAGGAGCATACTTACCACTATTCCTCCTATTAAACGAGAGAGGGACCCATAACAAATACTCCTCATCCAGCTAGAAAGAAACGAGTATAATTATTTACTACTAGAAACTACTGGTACAGGGCAGACACTTAGCCTCCTCAAATAGTAGCCAGCAGCCCTCCCACCTCATATACTCCTATCAAGAGGAAGGAGCATACTTATATCCCATACTACTATAGGAATGGAACAACCTATCTTAATGAATACCCTACCTATAAGTAAGGGTACAATAAAAGTCTTTGGGGCCGGGCCTCTATACACATTCTTGAACAAACTAACTAGCCCTATAAGTAAGTAGATCCCGTTCCGCATCTTATAACTCCTCTTATTCAAAGCTCCCAGTAAGTATTTGATTCCCCATCCACCCCTACATACCTAAGCTTGATTGATCGGTCTGAGGAAGAGATATTTCTTCACTGACGGTGTGGGCCCATGATTCACAAATCGTTCTTTCTTGCCCAACCATCCGACATGCTATATAGCATAACCTTTGATCCTGGATCGACTCTCGATTGACCTCAAGGTACGCATCCATTGGATGGAATCCAACCAGAGACATCTAGATTCGCTTTTTCCCTGTTCCGACCGCTAGTTCATTAATTAGAGTCGGCTCCGGGAGACGGCTGGGATGATTATCGTAAATGACGAGTATACATCCAACCATTCTTTCGAAACCGATCCTGGGCCTACCTTTATTGGGATTTTCTATCGATCGATAAGCACGGGTGGGGTGGACCCGTGTAGAATTGCTCTCAATGGCTAGTGAGAAACACAAGAGAGATAGGTATATTGGCAACCAACTCAGAAGTAGGTATTTTCCGTCCAGCCGGAGCTTCATATGGGGGTTTAGATCCGGTCGATACAAATAGGTGTGTGTTCCCTCTCCCACCGGGAGGAGTGCTGGTAGTGTTGATCCAGCAATGGCATGAATAACGTCCTTTTTCAACCAACCCCTTTACACATAAGAGCACCTGATTCGTGTATATCAGGTGGTGAAAGCCGTATTTGTAGCATCATCTAATATGTGGAATAGGGTTTATGAGTCGCCTACCCTGACCTTCCTTAACGTTATTCCGATCCAGGCTCCTTTATCAGGCGATTCAGGTCTTATTTCGAATCAGCACATAAGAAGTGTTTAGAGAACGACTCTTTATAGTATCTCTTTTCTGGTAGCAGTACTTATTTCGATAGCAGCGCACCTGACCCATCAAATATAGGTTGTCCTTATCCATATGATGTATAGCACCCTCCCTATAATGTAGTCCGTCCACCTAATAAGCCCAGTGGATAATCTATAAGCATTTGATTCAACCCTTCCTTTCGCCACGGGTTTTAGGGATGCCGAAAGGATGGCCGAGCGTACGATGGATGGAATTGCGTATTGGTTGTCTCTCGGGATGGAATATAGTCCAGGGGTGGAAGAGAAGAGCGTATCTGATCGGGAGTAAGGATGACTTATCATTGTATCCCTTTATCGGGTGGGATGGCTCTATCAGGCGGGATGGAATGAAAGTAGTCCCCTCCACGACCTTGCTTTTCGTTTGATGCTAGCCTCACCTCGAACTCGACTCTCTAACTCGAGATCGCCTGTGCAGCTTAATCGGAGATGAGATTGATGCGCTCGCCCTCTTTGCTAACCTTACTTTCCTAATTTCATAAACGAACTCAACTCAACTGTCTCGAGTGAAGGAACTAATGCCAGCTTCTTGTCTGCGTCAGTTCAAGTGAAGGAACTCGCTTTATGTCCTTAACGAGTTGAGGAGCGAGCTCTAGTTCCTTGTCTTACTCACTCGATAGTCGTAGCTGCTATCCCAATAGTTGTAGCTTGCTTCTCTTATTAGGAGAGTTTTAGACTTCCTCTCCCTGCTTTATTCGATAAGGCGAGTAGCTTTGCTTCCTCTTCTTCAGAGGAGAGAAGGTCTTGGCATTGATCCTAAGGTAAGGGCCTGGTTTGTTGGAGGGCTAAAGAGAACTCCACCGGTAATACAGCAAGGGAAAGAGAAGATAGAGACTAGAGAAAGAGGTATTGGTGAATTCCGGAATAGGAATAGAGGATCCTGTCCCGGTTCCAATGAAAAAATAAGAATTATGCAACGGTTGCGACCTGATTTTTTCGGCTCAAAAAAGACTCAATTCTAGTTTATGTGCTATCTAGGTGACTGACACAGAGTTTGCTATGCAGACGATTTACTCTTTGCTATCAAACCGGGAATGCAAGAGGCAGGGGCTATACCATCCAAAATACAAGAATTCATGGCTGAATTACAGCTCGAAACTACAACCAGTGTACTCACAAAGAAGAGTCAACCAGCCATCGCATTAGAAATACTTCTCCAAATAGATCACAAAGGAATTATACGTTTGCATGCGCCGTTAAGACGAATTCACAAAAAAATAGGAAAGCTCACTCAGCAAAGCAAAGGAAAGAGAACTCTGGAAAAAGAAAACGAAATCATTTCAACCAACAACAAAAAAAGAAAAACCTATTTAGCAACCTACTGTACGTGCGAAAATGCGAGAGAATTCACAGAATTCCTCAAATTTTCGTATAAAAAGTTGCATTCAAGTCTTGTTGAAAAAAACAAAAAGCAAAATCGTCCAAAAAATCCATTAATTAGCAGCGGATCGACTATTTGACAAATATTTTATAAAATATACAGCGAGAAAGAGAGGAGAACAAAGGGCATCGCAAGATGAGAAGCAGAAATTCAATAAGAAAAAAAAATAGAACAATAAATCAAAAGTGCGGTATACCTTTTCACCAGGTGGTTCTTAGAAAGGCGACGCCGTAGTGGCTGGCTTTCTATTGCTTTATATCTGAAGGCGTGTGCCGTATGCCTGCAAAGAAAGGTATTACGGACATTCCTTCGATAAGCATGAAGCTTTGCCATTTCCGGTTAGCCTAACTAGAACCGGTTTACCTCGCTGCATTCCACCTTTTCATAGAAAGATTATTTCTATGAGAGGAGATCGTGGAGATCAAATCGTGAGATTTTCTCTGTCGATGTTCTCTCTTTCCAAAGTTATACTCATTGGAAAGAAGATGAACTATCAATATAAATCGATAGTGTCTCCACCTGTCTCTCTTCCTTTAGACTTTCTAGTAGACTTTAGGAGTAGAGCAGTGGAATTGGCAGAACGGTATATCCCCTTTTGCTTCCAACTGCCTATGCAGTTGGGGTTTAAGTGGTTACCAATGTGGTCTTCCAGCGCAGTGAGAACTAAGGGAAATCCTTTTAAGAAAGACAATATGGATGCTCCTTTCCATAGGAGCCTATGGGATTTGTTCACTATACCCCTTTGGGAAAGGTGTACAATGTTTAACCCCAAGGCAGTGACTCCTGACGCTATTGGCCGCGTTTGGCCGTTCTCAATGGAAAACCGATCATGGGCTTCAAGATATATATTTCCAGTATTTTGTCTGTTCTCTCAACCTCTTACTATATATCCAAGTAAGGGGGAGATGCCTGACGATTATTTGGCATTCCCTTGGGCAAATGAGTCTGATACTCACGAGTTCAAGCGGAATCCCAATAGTCGTTACTATCAGGCAGCAGTAGAGCTTTATAATTGGATGAGTCACTCTTATAAAGAGTGCTCCCGATTATTAGGTTCTGCTAGAGGGAAAGATGATGTCTTGTTGACCTATTTTCCACCGCCTTCAAAATGGAAGGTGCTGGTAAAGTGAGAACTTTTGCCATACCAAATTCTGTTAAACAGAGTTTGCTACGACCAGCTCACGATTGGTGTATGTCTGTCCTTAGGAGAATTCCTATGGACGGTACTTATAATCAGTCGGCTCCGTTGCGGAGGATTAGTAATTTGTCTACTTTTCGTAGCTTTGACCTTTCCTCAGCGACTGATCGCTTTCCTTTAATGGTTCAAGCTGAGCTTATTGTGGCACTGTTTAATGGGTTAGTGGCTTACTCTTGGGTCAAGTGTGGCCTTGGGACTAATGTCTTCAGTTGCCGTGCTTCTCCCAA